GTAGAACTGTAGAACTAAATAAATGGACTTATTCATCTCCTACATGAGAAAGATATGTATGATAATAAACTTTATTATTTTGCTTTATTTCTTTGTCTTTTGTTCTTGTCTTCTAATTTTCTAAAAATAGATAAAGAGTTTTTTTACCGATTATCGAAGGAAGAACTCACTCTTGGTGATGGTGATAAAGGCTTCTCGATTCGTAATCAGGAATATAAATATAGGTCAAAAAAAGAGCTATCCTCAACTTTAGTTTTGATTCTTTCTACAATTCGATCTTCTATCACCAAAGAAAAGGCCATTATTATCTTATTTACTTTGATTCCGATAAACTAACTACTTTTTGCTACAAACAAAAAAAATAATTGAACTTAGTGCTCTACTTGATTTTGCTTGACTTTTGATTCAACGGAAAAAAGGCATGGAGCTTAAATAACTCACTCAGAACGTTTTTTAAAAGATTACGTGGTACAATTAGGTCGAATAAACCCTTCTGGAATAAGTATTCAGCTGCTTGTGAACCTTCGGGTACTGTTTTATTCAATGTTTGTTCAATTACTCTTTTACCTGCAAATGCAATGTAGGCATTGGGTTCGGCAATAATGATATCCCCCAACATACCAAAACTAGCTGTCACTCCACCAGTTGTCGGAGATGTAAGGATTGATACATAAAAGAATTTTTTATTTAATTGATAATCATATAAAGCAGACGAGATTTTAGCCATTTGCATCAAGCTCAAACTTCCTTCCTGCATGCGCGCCCCCCCAGAAGCACACACTATAATAAGAGGTAATTTTTGATTGGCAGCGTGTTCAATCAAACGGGTGATTTTCTCTCCGACTACGGATCCCATACTACCCCCCATAAACTGAAAATCCATAACCCCAATTGCTACGGGAATGCCGTTTAGTTGGCCTATGCCTGTTTGAACAGCCTCGGTTAATCCTGTCTTTTTTTGATAAGAATCAATACGATCTTTATAAGTCTCCTCCTCCGAATGAAATTCAATGGGATCCAGAGAGACCATGTCTTCATCCATAGGATCCCAAGTACCCGGATCAATCAAAAGTTCAATTCTATCCGAACTACTCATTTTCAAATGATATCCACATTGTTCACAAATATTCATTTTTGATTTCAAAAATTTCTTATAATTTAATCCATAACAATTTTCGCATTGAACCCACAAATGCTTGTATTTTTGAGTTACCTCGAGATCATTAGAACTTTCTCTTATAGTTAAATCACTGCCCTTTGTGCGAGTTCGTCTACTGGAACCCTCGTTTTCACTACTATTTCGACTTTCACCACTACAAATGGCCCTATAAATGTAACTGTCACCGTAATTCTCACTACCACTTATAATGGAAGTATCTATACAGATTTGAGACTGAAGATAATTATCAATGCAACTATTAATGTGATTATTCCAACTATATTGAGTATCATACATGTAAGACATGTAAGAATTAGAGTAGGGATCTTCGCCCCTAAATCCATTATTCAGATAACTCGAGTTTCGATAACTATAAAAAGAACTTTCTAGTTCACTCAGAAACGAATAATCGTTGTCAATCTCAAAAATATGATTTTCAATATCAAAATATAGGGAATAACTGTCTCCATTCCTATCACTAACTAAAAAAGTGTCATCAGAGATGAAATTCCGAATGTCTTTAACGCCGAATAAATAATCAACATTACTGCAACTATGAATGTTTTTCACTTTTAGATTTAGATCTTCGCTGGTATTTTCAATAGGACCAAGACTGCCCATTGATTTATTTAGCCCACACCTGCGTTCGAACTCCTTCTTAAACAACATCGAATTAAACCACCATCTTTCCATAGAGTTTTCTTGCCCCCTATTTGCATGAAAATACAATCGATGAATAGTCATTCGCTATAAAATTATTTATTTGAATATCTTATTTCCTATCAGACTAAGCATAGAAATCCAATCACTAGGATTATTAACTAATTAATACGGATTGTGAGTATTGAAAAAAAGTTCTGAATCTGGGGTGGGGGGACACTTTACTATATATTAATATGTTGGAACCCCCTTTTATTATTAAAAATAATAGAATTTTTTATAAAGGGCGGCTTCTCCTATGTCGTGTCAAATTCGCATCGAAAAAAAGAGATTTGTCCTCTCCTATAATCCTATAAAGAAATAAAAAAAAAAAAAAAAAAAATCACTAACTAATCTCACAATCTAAAATCTAATAATTAAAATCTAATAATATAATAAGGAATAAATTACGGAACAAAGGGGACAATATACAGGATGGGTATAAAGGGTTGTAATACTTGGCTTGATTCAGGGAAACTACAAACTACAGGATAGAAAAGAATATACCAATCCTAAGGATCCGTAGGATTAATTGTGGATCCAAGACAACAACAGAAAGATTTGAGTCTTAGATTTTGATTTAGTTTTCTAGATTTTGTATTTCAAATCTTGATCAAAATAGATGCAATAAAATCTTAGTTG